ATACCAAAAGAGGAATAAGGCTTGCTATTATTAGAAATGTCCAAAAAATATCATATTCGTGAAGCAGAAACATAAATGTACTCCCATTAATGTGGAATAGGCGGAACTGAATTAGTCGATTCAAGTTGGCATTGTCAATTTATCCATAACTTCTCTCTCTTCTTCGGTGAAGCAAGAATAGAATCTGTTTTGTTCAAACCAAAGAGAAAGGGCGCTTACTTTATTGCTTCTTTTGTGGCATATCTTCCTTAAGGATTCATCCAATGGAATCCCAACTCCCTTTCTTTTGGATTTCCTTTCTATTTAGATATGGTATAGACCTAATTCTTATACAAAGAAAACTCTTCCGCTTCACTTTGTTTTGCTTTCCCTAGAATCTCTAGAAAAAACAATTGCTCTATCCTTTATTTAAGGATAGTCAGAGACTATTAAATAAAAAAGAAAATACTTACTATTAATTAATTCGATTAGAATCTAATTAAAATAGGATGACTAATGTATGCAGCCTAATGAGCAAGAATACTAAAAAAAAGAACACTATTTCAGAATTATGAAACAAAATATCCAGTTTTATTATTTACTCTTTCTTTTTTTTTTTATTTTCTTTCGATTTTTTCTATTTACTATTTAAATTAAAGTAAATTTAAATTAAAGTGTATCCATTTAGATAATGTATATTTTTATCTAATATTAATATACTTCAAACAAAATAGGAATTCACAAAATGGAGAAAATCATCGGAGTCATTCTAGGAAAGTCTAGGGACTTAGAGCATATCCTAGTTGAAGGAGGATGGAATTCAAATCAGGTAAGAGATCCTTCCTTCTATTGATTTGATAGAAATTCTTTTTTCTTTTCTTGTCTCTATGATTTTCGATGAATGAGCCTATGGTAAAGCTTTTATCTCTATTCTATGGGGCAAATGACCGTCGAGTCTATAAACAAGTACTAATAAAGAAAAGCAAATTATACTAAAAGAAACATTGGATATCCATCCTAAAATCTAAAAAAAGACATATATATTAGGGCTATACGGATTCGAACCGTAGACCTTCTCGGTAAAACAGATCAAACGGATTATTATCGAAATGATTCGAACTGTTTCAAAGACCCAACATGCATTTTTCTGCATTGGGCTCTTTCATCAACTGGATGTGATGTAAAGATCAGTTAATCTACCATAGTTTTTCTTTACGGAAAGATAATAAGATGGCTCCCTGTGCTCTGATTGATTATTTGTATTATCATCTATCTAGGAGCAATACCAAAGTGTTTCAAAGGAGGATTACCTTGACTTAGGTATGCCTCGGGCTTAAATGAAATCAACCTAAGTGAAATGGAGTCTCTATCGTTCCGCCGCAAGAGTTGACTATGAGACTTCATACACCTTAAAGTTCATAGAACGAAAAGAAGTTTTTTGGAGGCCCTTATCCTCATTACGCCTAGCATTAAGTGGGCTGGATATTCACCTTATCAACTAGCAAATCAATAGGGTTCTATTTGATTAGGCACCTGAATTGGCACCTGAATCGGACTGAACCGACTGTTTGTCAGGCTACTGTTCTCCTATTCTCTCGAATCCATGAAGTAAGACATTGATTTTGCAATAAGATCTGTTATGTTCATTGCATAATAAGTTCCCTTGAAAAGCATTGGCGCACGTGTAAGCGAGTTGCTCTACCGAACTGAGCTATAGCCCTTATCAGAAATATCTTAACATATATAGAATTTCTTGTCAAGATGAATATCTCTAATGCTGGAGGATATCACTTTGATTTGTTTACTATATAACATAATAACATACCCATAAATAACATACCAATAAAGGATCGGTATTGCTTATAAAAAGGATTCGATCTATAATCGATCGAAGTAATGTGGATTCTTTTATGGTGATAAATTGCCTACTTAACTCAGTGGTTAGCGGCGGGAGTCATTGGTTCAAATCCAATAGTAGGTAGGTAGAAAAATTCTTAGATAGCATTGGACTTACTTCGCTTCGCTATCTAATAACTTTTTCTACCCCTCTTTCCTTTTTCTTTGTATCAATGAAACCTTTGGATTGTCTTCAATTGGATGGGGGAATCCAATTGACAGCCTCGACTCGTATCCTAGCTCGTCTGAGAGCTAGCTTCGCTTGAACCAATTCTTTCGTACCCTCAGCTTTACTCAAGTTAGCTTCGGCTATTTCAAGTGCCTCTTGAGCTTCTTCTGCATCAATGTCACTACCCAGTTCTGCATCATTCCCTAAAATAATGATCTCATTATTAACTATTCTCGCAAAACCGCTCCACAGAACCGCTGTTAACCATTGGTCGTTGAGGAGGCGTATTCTCAAAGGACCCATATCTACAGCTGTGTTAATGGGGGCGTGGTTTGGTAATACACCAATTTGCCCACTATTAGTAGATAAAATGATTTCTTTCACTTCACAATCCCAAATAATTCGTTTAGGAGTCAGTACATAAAGATTTAATTTCATTTCTTCAATTCGCTCTCCTCTTCTAATTTTATAGCTTTCGTGCTAGCTTCATCGATGTTTCCCACCAAATAAAAAGCCTGTTCGGGTAGGCCATCTAATTCTCCGGAAAGGATTAGTTGAAATCCCCTAATTGTTTCTGCAAGACCAACATACTTTCCTGGAGAACCGGTAAAAACTTCTGCCACAAAGAACGGTTGTGATAAGAACCGCTCAATTTTTCGTGCTCTTGCTACAGTTAAACGATCCTCCTCCGATAGTTCATCCAACCCAAGAATTGCGATAATGTCCTGAAGCTCTTTGTAACGTTGTAAAGTTTCCTTAACTCTTTGCGCAGTTTCATAATGTTCGTTGCCAACGATCCGAGGCTGTAACATAGTTGAGGTTGAATCTAAAGGATCTACTGCGGGATAAATACCCTTGGAAGCTAATCCTCTGGAAAGTACAGTAGTAGCGTCCAAATGTGCAAATGTTGTGGCAGGAGCAGGGTCAGTCAAATCGTCCGCAGGTACATAAACCGCTTGGATCGAAGTTATAGATCCCTTTTTGGTAGAAGTAATTCTTTCTTGCAAAGAACCCATTTCTGTACTAAGGGTAGGTTGATAACCCACTGCGGAGGGCATTCGCCCTAATAAGGCGGATACCTCCGATCCTGCTTGAACAAAACGAAAGATATTATCGATGAATAAAAGCACGTCTTGCTTATTAACATCTCGGAAATATTCTGCCATAGTTAGGGCAGTTAAACCAACTCTCATACGAGCTCCCGGCGGTTCATTCATTTGGCCATAGACTAGAGCTACCTTTGATTCCTCAATATTTTTTTCATTAATTACTCCGGATTCCTTCATTTCCATATAAAGATCATTTCCTTCACGAGTCCGTTCCCCGACTCCGCCAAATACAGATACGCCCCCGTGAGCTTTAGCAATGTTATTGATTAATTCCATGATGAGTACTGTTTTACCTACTCCCGCCCCTCCAAATAGTCCGATTTTTCCTCCACGCCGATAAGGAGCTAAAAGATCGACCACCTTAATACCTGTTTCAAAGATAGATAATTTCGTATCTAACTCGATAAAGGCAGGCGCGGATCTGTGAATAGGGAATGTTGCACTAGTATCTACAGGACCCAAATTGTCAATAGGCTCCCCAAGAACGTTAAAAATTCGTCCGAGAGTAGTTCCACCGACTGGAACACTGAGAGGAGCTCCCGTGTCAATCACTTCCATTCCTCTCATCAACCCGTCTGTAGCACTCATAGCTACAGCTCTAACTCGATTATTTCCCAATAATTGTTGTACCTCACAAGTCACATTAATTTGCTTATCAGCAGTGTCTCGACTCTTGACTATCAAAGCGTTATAAATATAAGGCAACTTGCCCGGAGGAAAAGTGATATCCAGCACAGGTCCGATAATTTGATCAATACGCCCTGCGCTTTTTTCTTCAATTGTAGAAACCCCGGGACGCGAAGTAGTAGGATTGGTTTTCATAATTATCACATAATTGTCAAAAAAAAGCAATTTTTCTTTTTTTTGTTGAATAATGCCAAATCAAATCAAAAAAAATATCCAAAAATCCAAAAGTCAAAAGGAAATTAATTAGTTAATTCAAAAAATAAAGAAAAGGGGACTAGTACTTGATTTCGTTGCCCAAGCGAATCCCATTCAATCGTTTACTCATGGAATGAGTCCGTTGGAAAGTTCAATCAATCTTTTTTTTTCATATACATTTCACCTTTTGTGAAGGATCTGTGCCTACTCTACTTTCCTATCTAGGACTTCGATATATAAAATATATACTACTGTGAAGCATAGATTGCTGTCAACTTAAGAACTTCTCAAATTGTAAAATTAGATTAGGGATTGGTTTGGGTTGCGCTATATCTATCAAAAAGTATACAATAATGATGGATTTGGTGAATCAAATCCATGGTTTAATAATGAACCATGTTAACTTACCACAACAACAAATCAATTCTTATTGAATTCTTATAGTAGAATTACTATAAGATAGAACGTACACAGGGTGTACGCTTTATATACGAATGAAACATATTCATTAACTTAAGCATACTCTCTTTTTTATTTAATCGGTTAATATTAATTGAATATCCTTCTTTTTAAATTAAGATTTTTGCAAAGGTTTGATTTACGCCTAATGCATATCGAGTAGACCCTGTCATTGCGAGAATTCTTAATTCATGAGTTGTAGGGAGGGACTTATGTCACCACAAACAGAAACTAAAGCAAGTGTTGGATTTAAAGCCGGTGTTAAGGATTATAAATTGACTTATTACACCCCGGAGTACGAAACCAAGGATACTGATATCTTGGCAGCATTCCGAGTAACTCCTCAGCCCGGGGTTCCACCTGAAGAAGCAGGGGCTGCAGTAGCTGCGGAATCTTCTACTGGTACATGGACAACTGTTTGGACTGATGGACTTACCAGTCTTGATCGTTACAAAGGACGATGCTATCACATCGAGCCCGTTCCTGGGGAGGAAAGTCAATATATCTGTTATGTAGCTTATCCATTAGACCTATTTGAAGAGGGTTCTGTTACTAACATGTTTACTTCCATTGTGGGTAACGTATTTGGTTTCAAAGCCCTACGTGCTCTACGTTTGGAGGATCTACGAATTCCTCCTACTTATTCAAAAACTTTCCAAGGCCCGCCTCATGGTATCCAAGTTGAAAGGGATAAGTTGAACAAGTATGGTCGTCCTTTATTGGGATGTACTATTAAACCCAAATTGGGATTATCCGCGAAAAATTACGGTAGAGCGTGTTATGAGTGTCTACGCGGTGGACTTGATTTTACCAAAGATGATGAAAACGTAAACTCACAACCATTTATGCGCTGGAGAGACCGTTTTGTCTTTTGTGCCGAAGCTATTTATAAAGCACAGGCCGAAACCGGTGAAATCAAGGGGCATTACTTGAATGCGACTGCAGGTACATGCGAAGAAATGATTAAGAGAGCTGTATTTGCGAGGGAATTAGGGGTTCCTATTGTAATGCATGACTACTTAACCGGAGGATTCACCGCAAATACTAGTTTGGCTCATTATTGCCGCGACAACGGCCTACTTCTTCACATTCACCGAGCAATGCATGCAGTTATTGATAGACAGAAAAATCATGGTATGCATTTCCGTGTATTAGCTAAAGCATTGCGTATGTCTGGGGGAGATCATATCCACGCCGGTACAGTAGTAGGTAAGTTAGAAGGGGAACGCGAAATGACTTTAGGTTTTGTTGATCTATTGCGCGATGATTTTATTGAAAAGGATCGTGCTCGCGGTATCTTTTTCACTCAGGATTGGGTATCCATGCCAGGTGTTATACCGGTTGCTTCAGGGGGTATTCATGTTTGGCATATGCCAGCTCTGACCGAAATCTTTGGAGACGATTCCGTATTACAATTTGGTGGAGGAACTTTAGGACACCCTTGGGGGAATGCACCTGGTGCAGCAGCTAATCGGGTGGCTTTAGAAGCTTGTGTACAAGCTCGTAACGAAGGGCGCGATCTTGCTCGTGAAGGTAATGAAATTATCCGACAAGCTTGCAAATGGAGTCCTGAACTAGCCGCAGCTTGTGAAGTATGGAAGGCGATCAAATTCGAATTCGCGCCGGTAGATACCATCGATTAAGTAGATATAAAGAAGGTTTAAACAAAAAAGAAGCGAAATAGAAAGAAAAAATTCAGTTACGAAATGCAGTAATTCTTCCTTATTCTTCTAATTGATTGCAATTAAATTCGGCTCAATCTTTTTTTAGAAAAAAAAAAGATTGAGCCGAATTTAAATAGATCTTGATATGATTATGAAACTTGACAAATCGAGATTCTTCTATTCTATATATCTAGAATATAGAAAGGTATAATACAATAAACAAATAAAAAGAAAAATAGAGTATTATCATACGATAATGGAATCGCAGTATTTACAGAAAAGAGCCTTCGTTTATTGGGAAAGAATCAATATACTTCTAATGTCGAATCGGGATTCACTAAGACAGAAATAAAGCATTGGGTCGAACTCTTCTTTGGTGTTAAGGTAGTAGCTGTGAATAGCCATCGACTACCCGGAAAGGGTAGAAGAATGGGACCTATTCTGGGACATACAATGCATTACAGACGTATGATCATTACCCTTCAACCGAGCTATTCTATTCCACTTCTACTTTTTCATTAAATTTAATGAATGAAATTAAAGGGTATTCTGAAAAAGGTATTTCTTTCATTTTCACAATTGCTTTCTTTTGAATCCAATTTTAAGTTAGATTAGAAGGATAGAAAGGTCATGAGAGTGGGAAAAGCAAAATCTCAATTTTTTAATTAGTTCCCCTTTTTTGCAATTTTCTTATTATTCATTCCATTCATTTTTTTCTTTTTCAAACTAAAAAATACAATAGTCAATATTCTTTATAATAGATATACTTAATTATATCTTAAGAATCTTAAGATATATTTCGAATAGATAGAAATAGTAAATTTGAATTGAGACGTCTATTCTATGACGGATTTTCCCTCTATTTTCGTGCCTTTAACAGGCTTAGTATTGCCGGCATTTGGAATGGCTTTTTTATTTCTTTATCTGCAGGAAAATAAAATTGTCTAGAATGGGTGGAGCAAAATTTTCTCAATGTATTTTCAGGATCATAATACAGATATTTTTTAGTGTAAGTAATATAATAGGGTACGTAGCTCTTTATACACACAAATGAAAAACGTCTATGGATGCAGATAGGCTACAAGCATAAATGCATCCATATGCGTAGCCGAGTATAGTGAAGCGGATCCACGAATTTTTTTTTTTGAATAGAAAATCAATGTATCTAACCAATTTTTTTCACAGGAGTACTAGCTGCTGAAGGTGATTTCAGAATCAAAAAAAGTAAAGTCCAAATCATTTAGCTTATTCTCTCAATTTCAATTAACCGCTGTTGGATTTAGTATATCTAATATGAATTGGCGATCAGAACACATATGGATAGAACTCCTAAAAGGTTCTCGAAAAAGAGGTAATTTTTTCTGGGCCTGTATTCTTTTTCTAGGTTCATTGGGATTCTTAACGGTTGGGGCTTCCAGTTATCTTGGTAAGAATATGATATCCGTATTTCCATCTCAACAAATTCTTTTTTTTCCACAGGGGATCGTGATGTCTTTCTACGGAATCGCGGGCCTATTCATTAGCTCCTATTTGTGGTGCACCATTTTGTGGAATGTAGGAAGTGGTTATGACCGATTCGATCGAAAAGAGGGAATAGTGTGCATTTTTCGTTGGGGATTCCCTGGAATAAAACGTCGCGTCTTCTTTCGATTCCTTGTGCGGGATATCCAATCACTTAGAATTCAGGTTAAAGAGGGCCTTTATCCTCGTCGTATCCTTTATATGGAAATCCGGGGCCAAGGGGTCATTCCCTTGACTCGTACTGATGAGAAGTTTTTTACTCCACGAGAAATTGAACAAAAAGCTGCCGAATTAGCCTATTTCTTGCGCGTACCAATTGAAGTATTTTGAGTGCCAATTGCAATTTTTTTTTCAATTGTAAGGGGATTCCCAAGTATTTATCTAAAGGAAGGAATAAAATAAACTCGGATAAGAGAAAATTGCTTCTAATTTGTTTTGTCCAAGTAAGATATATGGCATAATTTAGATCTAAGAAAGAACCCAATAGAAAGAAATTCCACTAATATACAAAAAGAGAAATAGATACAAACACAAGGTCTCAAACCTTGTTATAGAATTTTTGTTTTGCTTCAAAGAAAAGAACTATCATATAGAGTCAGCGAATGAAATAGAGTCAGCGAATGAAGTGGATTCATTAACAACTCAATTTACAGATCAAAAATGAAAAAAAAGAAAGCATTGCCTTCTTTCCTATATCTTGTATTTATCGTACTTTTACCCTGGGTAGTTTCTTTCTCTTTTAACAAATGTCTGGAACTTTGGATTAAGAATTGGTGGAATACCAGGCAATCCGAAACTCTTTTAACTGATATTCAAGAGAAAAGGATTCTAGAAGGATTTATAGAATTAGAAGAACTTTTTTTCTTGGACGAAATGATAAAAGAGAAACCGAAGACACATGTACAAAAACCTCCTATAGGAATACACAAGGAAATAATACAATTGGCCGAAATAGATAATGAGGATCATCTCCATTTCATTTTGCATTTCTCGACGAATCTAATCTGTTTGGCTATTCTAAGTGGTTCTTTTTTTCTGGGTAAAGAGGAACTTGTCATTTTGAATTCTTGGGTTCAGGAATTCTTCTATAACTTAAATGACTCAACAAAAGCTTTTTTTATTCTTTTAGTCACAGATTTTTTTGTTGGATTTCACTCCACCCGCGGTTGGGAACTACTAATTCGTTGGGTCTACAACGATCTTGGATGGGCTCCTAACGAGCAAATTTTCACTATTTTTGTTTGTAGTTTTCCCGTGATTCTAGACACGTTTTTGAAATTTTGGGTCTTTTTTTGTTTAAACCGTCTATCTCCTTCGCTTGTAGTAATTTATTATTCAATTAGTGAAGCATAAACTCACTCATTGGATTTCTTAATATTAATCAAATTTGCGTCTTTCTTCCTTTAGAAGGAAAGCGTTTTCCTTTTTAGCAAAATTCTTTCTATTTCTACCTGCTCAAGGTATTCATCATTCCAGTACAACTATTGCAGTAGAATGACAACAGACTCGTGTATAGGGAACTAGATTAGGTTAGCTACCTATCTAATTTATTGTAGAAATTCCGGGATCCCCGATTGGACATGGAAAATAGAAATACTTTTTCTTGGTTAAAGGAACAGATGATTCGATCGATTTCTGTATCGATCATGATATACGTAATAACTCGGACATCCATTTCAAATGCATATCCCATTTTTGCGCAACAGGGTTATGAAAACCCGCGGGAAGCAACTGGACGAATTGTATGTGCTAATTGCCATTTAGCTAATAAGCCCGTGGATATTGAAGTTCCCCAAGCTGTGCTTCCCGATACTGTATTTGAGGCAGTTCTTCGAATCCCTTATGATATGCAGCTGAAACAAGTTCTTGCTAATGGGAAAAAGGGAGGGTTGAATGTAGGTGCTGTTCTTATTTTGCCCGAGGGATTCGAATTAGCGCCGCCCGACCGTATTTCTCCTGAGTTGAAAGAAAAGATAGGAAATCTATCTTTTCAGAGTTATCGTCCCAATAAAAAAAATATTCTTGTGATAGGCCCTGTTCCCGGTAAGAAATATAGTGAAATTGTCTTTCCCATTCTTTCCCCCGATCCCGCTACGAAAAAAGACGTTCATTTCTTAAAATATCCCATATATGTAGGGGGAAACCGAGGAAGGGGACAAATCTATCCTGATGGTAGCAAGAGTAACAATACGGTTTATAATGCTACGTCAACAGGCATAGTAAAAAAAATACTACGTAAAGAAAAGGGGGGATATGAAATATCCATCGTCGATGCGTCGGATGGACGCCAAGTGATTGATATTATACCTCCTGGGCCAGAA